CCCTTTGAATTCCATATTCGAAGTTGCGATCGGATCTATTCATTAAAAAGAATCGATTCGATACATTTCTTCCATAGGTGCTATATTGGATTTGAATCAGATTTCGGATCAATCTATATTGATTGACTGCCTCCATTATGTTGTTGCTAGCAAATACCGCTGTTTTTAGTTTGAGATCTTCCAACTCATTCCCGCAGTAGATCCGGACCGATTTTTTTCTGATCCTTCGAGAAAAAGATTCATTCTCCTCATAAAAAAGAGGAGGTAGAACCAATAAAGATTTCTTTTTCGATTCATCTCTGGAGTTGAATACCTCATTCAATAATTTTTTTTGATCCAACCCGTAGGAATCAATAGAAAAGGCAAATCCCCTATGAAACACCAGATCCGGCTCGGTTATTGATAGAGTGAATAGATCCGCCATTTCTGGGAATCTCTCTTCTGATTCAAGAAAATCGTGGCGTAACGCGTATCCCCCTTTGTTCCGGTCATGGAATAGATGAAAGAAATCAAAAAATGGATTTTTGTTCAAGAATGAAATCTTATTGGAACTGTCCATATCCGGGATGTGATCTGGTTCCGAAGGATGAATTGAGACGGTATCTTGTAAATACGTAATTATCTTGAATATATCAACCATTTCTTTATTTTCCGCTCGCCTGGAAGGGACAAAAGAAACATCTTGTTTTTTCTTCAACAATTTATGATCTCTAGTGGACCTCTCAGTAGGATTCGAACCCAGATGAAGTTCTGACCATCTGTCAGAGAGAAAAGAACGAATTGATCTTGTAGGATTCCCAAGAAATTCTTCGATTTCTTCCGGAAGCAGATGATTATTCATCCGCTTCTCAGGTTCCGTGAATAGCCAGGACATGGAGGAAGATCCAAAAAGGCATTTCGGGAATCGATCTGATTCTATCTCTGTTCGTTCCGTTTGAAGAAAGGAAGGATCCCAAAGAATCGATCTCTCTTTTAGTTGCTGAATCTCTGTTTGATCGATCAATGTGTGATATTCTGAATTCTCATTTCTAACGGAATCAAAATGATCTCTGGATTGATCAGAAGAAGATCCTTTCCATTGGCTAGAATCCGTTACTTGAACGAAAATAGATCTTGTGGAATCATATTGAATATTTGACAATACATTCCGTACCTTGCTAAAAAACCGATCCTTGTTTACCAACCACACATTGTCTAACCAAATCCAATTCTCTCTCGAGACGTTCCTCAAAAAATCCGATTCGTGCTGATTCTTCCCCCAACTAACGAAGAGATCTTGGCGGAATTGCCACATATGAAATTGAGCACAATTTTGCAAAGAAATACCCCACTTGTTTCTCGAGAAGAGATGGGAAACATGCTCAATATCATTGGATTGCATAGTTGCCCCAGCTCCTTGTTGTTTGAAGAAACTCTCCCCCTGAATTGGTCTTTTTTCACGAAAAGCAGACATGAGATAACAAATCAAGTCTTTCCCTAAGATTTCGAATAGCTGTCCCGAATTCAAGTTGATTATGTTTCGTTTCTTCCTCGGAGAAAGACGATCAAACAATTCCCAATCATGGTCCTTGCGGATCGGATCATCCGTATAGGATAAAAAAAGAAACTCCAGATATTTGCTATCTTTCTCTTTGAATGAGATCTCAATTCCAGCTACGGTTTCATTAGATATCTGACAACTAGAATCCCTCTTTTTTCCGATCCGGTTCCTCCACCACCGCGAACCCCGGTTAGATTCAGGCATGATACGCTTTTTCTTTATTGGGATAACCCAAGTACTCTCTTGCGGATCCATGAAACAACTCTCAGAAATCTTTTTCCCTTTTGGAAGATACAGGAGCGAAACAATCAACCTATTTCTATTGGAAGACCAAAAAGATTCTTCCAATGTCTCCTTTCTGGGTCCAATGGAATTCATAGGTATAGGAAGAAGCCCCATCAAATAGAGATTTTTTCTTTCGACCATCTTTCGATTGTTAATACGAGATATAAGGACCACTACTACAAGCAGTACTACACCTTTGGTCGTGAAATATCGATTGCTTGTTGCACCCTGTGAATCACGTGAAAGTAGGATACTCCAAATTCGGGGGTCAAAGAGTTTCATAAAACGTTCTTGGTGGAAAAAAATGTGAGTGAAAGATCCCACTGAATCGAATTTGATCCATGAATCTAAGAAATAGTGAGAATTCTTGATCTCTCTCAATTCGAATATCCAGGATTTGGATTGATGTCGTTTCATCGATTCCTCCTAAAGATTTCATTTCAATTGGAATTTGGTTATTCACGATGTACGATGATCCCCGTTAAGCATCCATGGCTGAATGGTTAAAGCGCCCAACTCATAATTGGCAAATTCGTAGGTTCAATTCCTGCTGGATGCACGCCAATGGGAACATTCAATAAGTCTATTGGAATTGGCTCTGTATCAATGGAATCTCATCATCCATACATAGCGAATTGGTATGGTATATTCATACCATAACATATGAACAGTAAGAACTAGAATTCTTATCGATACTGGAACTCATAGGGAAGAAAATGGATTTATGGATGGAATCAAATATGCAGTATTTACAGAAAAAAGTATTCGGTTATTGGGGAACAATCAATATACTTCTAATGTCGAATCAGGATCAACTAGGACAGAAATAAAGCATTGGGTCGAACTCTTCTTTGGTGTCAAGGTAATAGCTATGAATAGTCATCGACTCCCGGGAAAGGGTAGAAGGATGGGGATGGGACCTATTATGGGACATACAATGCATTACAGACGTATGATCATTACGCTTCAACCGGGTTATTCTATTCCACCTCTTATAGAGAAAAGAACTTAAAGCAAAAGACTTAATAACACGGCAATACATTTATACAAAACTTCTACCCCGAGCACACGCAATGGAGCCGTAGACAGTCAAGTGAAATCCAATCCACGAAATAATTTGATCTATGGACAGCATCGTTGTGGTAAAGGTCGTAATGCCAGAGGGATCGTTACCGCAGGGCATAGAGGGGGAGGTCATAAGCGTCTATACCGTAAAATCGACTTTCGACGGAATGAAAAAGAGATATCTGGTAGAATCGTAACCATAGAATATGACCCTAATCGAAATGCACACATTTGTCTCATACACTATGGGGATGGTGAGAAGAGATATATTTTACATCCCAGAGGGGCTATAATTGGAGATACCATTGTTTCTGGTACAGAAGTTCCTATATCAATGGGAAATGCCCTACCTTTGAGTGCGGTTTGAACTATTGATTTACGTAATTGGAAGTAACCAATTAGGTTTACGACGAAACCTAGAAATCGATCACCGATCCGATTGGAGTACCTCTACGGGATAGACCTCAACAGAAAACTGTTGAGTAACGGCAGCAAGTGATTGAGTTCAGTAGTTCCTCATAGAAAATTATTGACTCTAGAGATATGGTAATATGGAGAAGACAAAATTGTTTGAAGCGCGCACAGAACCGGAAGCGCCCCTTGTTTCAAAGAGAGGAGGACGGGTTATTCACATTTCATTTGATGGTCAGAGGCGAATTGAAAGCTAAGCAGTGGTAATTAGAAAGACCCCCCGGGGAAAAATATAGATGTCTCCTACGTTACCCGTAATATGTGGAAGTATCGACGTAATTTCATAGAGTCATCCGGTCTGAATGCTACATGAAGAACATAAGCCAGATGACGGAACGGGGAGACCTAGGATGTAGAAGATCATAACATGAGTGATTCGGCAGATTTGGATTCCTATATATCCACTCATGTGGTACTTCATCATACGATTCATATAAGATCCATCTGTCTAGATATCATCATATACATCTAGAAAGCCGTATGCTTTGTAAGAAGCTTGTACAGTTTGGGAAGGGGTTTTGATTGATAAAAAAGAAGAATCTACTTCAACCGATATGCCCTTAGGCACGGCCATACATAACATAGAAATCACACTTGGAAAGGGTGGACAATTAGCTAGAGCAGCAGGCGCTGTAGCGAAACTGATTGCAAAAGAGGGTAAATCGGCCACATTAAGATTACCATCTGGGGAGGTCCGTTTGATATCCAAAAACTGCTTAGCAACAGTCGGACAAGTGGGTAATGTTGGGGTGAACCAAAAAAGTTTGGGTAGAGCTGGATCTAAGTGTTGGCTAGGTAAGCGTCCTGTAGTAAGAGGAGTAGTTATGAACCCTGTAGACCATCCCCATGGGGGCGGTGAAGGGAGAGCCCCAATTGGTAGAAAAAAACCCACAACCCCTTGGGGTTATCCTGCGCTTGGAAGAAGAAGTAGGAAAAGGAACAAATATAGTGATAGTTTTATTCTTCGTCGCCGTAAATAGGAACATTGAAAATCGAATTTTTGGAATTGGAAATAATGTGATGGGCGAACGACGGGAATTGAACCCGCGCATGGTGGATTCACAATCCACTGCCTTGATCCACTTGGCTACATCCGCCCCTTCCCTTATCTAGCTATCTAGCTAAAGGATTTTCTCTTTTTTCCATTCATCATTATACTTCAGATTAAGATCGAGATATTGGACATAGAATGCCAATTTCTAAAATGTAAAAAAAGGAGTAATCAGCCGTGACACGTTCACTAAAAAAAAATCCTTTTGTAGCTAATCATTTATCGGGAAGAATTGAAAAACTCAACAGGAGGGAGGAGAAAGAAATCATAGTGACTTGGTCTCGGGCATCTACCATTATACCCACAATGATTGGCCATACAATCGCTATTCATAATGGAAAGGAACATTTACCTATTTATATCACAGATCGTATGGTCGGTCACAAATTGGGAGAATTCGCACCTACTCTCACTTTCGTGAGACACGCGAGAAACGATAATAAATCTCGTCGTTAGTCGTTCTACTAAGTATTCATGTGAAAAGCCTTATCTTAATAGTATTTAGACTTAAGAGTCTTTATCTTAGAATCTTATAGTAAATAGTAAGAGTATAGGTATATTTATTTTCTTTTTCTATCTGACTTATCTTATACTATACTTCACCTAGACACTTATCATTCATTGGCGGGGGAGAACTTTTATGATAAAGAACGAAAATTCGGATAGAGAAGCAAAAGTTTTAGCTCAACATATATGTATGTCTGTTTTCAAAGCACGAAGAGTAATTGATCAGATTCGCGGACGTTCTTATGAGGAAACACTCATGATACTGGAACTAATGCCTTATTGGGCATCTTATCCAATTTTAAAATTAGTTTATTCTGCAGCAGCAAATGCTAGTCATAATATGGGATTGAATGAAGCTGATTTATTTATTAGTAAAGCTGAAGTCAATAGAGGTGCTATTGTGAAAAAGTTAAGACCCCGGGCTCGAGGGCGTAGTTATCTGATAAAAAAAACCACTTGTCATATAAAGATTTTTTTAAAAGAAAAATAGAAAATTTAGATCCCTATTTAGAAAAAAAATGGATGGAAAAAGAATAGAAAAATATGGGACAAAAAATAAATCCACTTGGTTTCAGACTTGGAATAACTCAAAGTCATCATTCTTTTTGGTTCGCAAAACCAAAGAATTTTTCCATGGGTCTACAAGAAGATGAAAGAATACGGAATTGTATTAAGGACTATGTAAAAAAGAATAAGAAAATATCCTCAGGTTTCGAAGGAATTGCCCATATAGGAATTAAAAAAAGAATAGATTTGATTCAGGTCATAATCTATATTGGATTTCCCAATTTATTAATAGAAGGACGAACACGGGGAGTCGAAGAATTACAGATGAATGTACAAAAAGAGTTTCATTCTGTAAACCGGAGACTCAACATTGCTATCACAAGAATTGAAAAGCCTTATGGCCAACCTAATATTCTTGCAGAATATATAGCTTTACAATTAAAAAATAGAGTCTCATTTCGAAAAGCAATGAAAAAAGCTATTGAATTAACTGAACAAACGGGTACAAAAGGAATTCAAGTACAAATTGCAGGGCGTATCGACGGAAAAGAGATTGCACGTGTCGAATGGATCAGAGAAGGCAGAGTTCCTTTACAAACAATTCGCGCTAAAATTGATCACTGTTCCCATACAATTAGAACTATTTATGGAGTCTTAGGCATCAAAATTTGGATATTTGTAAAACAAGAATAAGAAAATAAAGATAATGGACCTTTCTTTATCTCGCCATTCTGCTCATCAATAGAAAAAATTTAGAAACTCTTTTCTTCTTTATTCTTTTTTTTTCTTAATCAAAGAAAAACGAACAATTCTAATTCTATAATTCTATAAGGTTGAATAAAAATTTGATTTACCTTTGGATTTAATAATTTAATTTAGATTTTAGTATAATTGCTATGCTCAGTGTGTGACTCGTTAGTTTTTTCTTTAGAGTTGAGAATTGAGATGAAAAAAAAAAACAGGCTGACCCCACTATAAACTTAGTAACTATCAAAACTAAAGAAACTCAAAACTAATAACCAACTTATTGCTTCGTATTGTCGAGATCCCAAGAAACAGTCACTATATGACTGAATCGATCATATAGTTGTAGCAACTGAAATTCTTTTCATAAAAAAGAAATCTGATTATGAATTGTGAAAAAAAAAGGGATGTGGAAAAATGGAAGGATGATAGAAAGAGATAATAAAGATATCAATGATATATGATTCCCATATGTATGGTTTATGAAGAATTACTCCATAAAAAAGGCAGTGTTATAAAGCATCAACATCAAATAAAAATACAAAATATACAATTACAATAGAATAATAGAATAAGAAATAGAATAAAAATAAAAATATAAATTATAATAAATTATAAATATAAATAATAGAATAAATATGGAATGAATAAGTCTATTATGTATGTAATAAGATAGAAAAATAGATAATATAAATAATAAAAAATAGAGAATAATTAAAATGAGCTTCGGGTTAAGAAAAACTGAGGAGATTGACTCGGAAACAAATAACATATTTTGTTGAGAGCTCCATTGCAGAGTTCAGGCCTAAGTATTAATAGAGAAGCTATGGGAACGATGGAACCTGTGATTACATAGGATTTTCTTGAAAACGAATCAATCCTAATGATTCATTGGGTAGGATGGCGGAATGAACCAAGAAAAAATGGATTTCTTCTTAATGGTCATGAATTGACCCTACAAATGAAGGAGGAAAGAGTCAATATTCGCCCGCGAAACCCTTCTTTTTTTTTTATTTAATTTAAGAATTTCATTTATTTGGATGACTGTTGGCGTAATTCAATAGAGGTAAAGTAAAATACTTTAGAAATCTTGATATTTGATAAAAGAAAGAAGCATTATATATAAACAACCACGCCTAGTTATATATACAATATATACAATACAGAGCTACCTATGTAACAAATTCAATATAAAAAAAATTAGTATATTCTTTCTTTTGATAGAATGAAATACATAAATACATGTGTATATGTAATATTATTGAATCATTTCATTCGCGAGGAGCTGGATGAGAAGAAACTCTCATGTCCGGCTCTGCAGTAGAGATGGAATTCAGAAACAACCATCAACTATAACCCCAAAAGAACCAGATTTCGTAAACAACATAGAGGTAGAATGAAGGGAATATCTTGCCGAGGCAATCATATTTGTTTTGGCAGATACGCTCTTCAGGCACTTGAACCTGCTTGGATCACAGCTAGACAAATAGAAGCAGGGCGAAGAGCAATGACACGATATGCGCGTCGTGGTGGACAAATATGGGTACGTATCTTTCCCGACAAACCTGTTACTGTAAGACCTACAGAAACACGTATGGGTTCGGGCAAGGGATCCCCCGAATATTGGGTATCCGTTGTTAAACCGGGCCGAATACTTTATGAAATGAGTGGAGTATCAGAAACTGTAGCCAAAGCTGCTATGGAAATAGCTGCATGCAAAATGCCTATACGAACTCAATTTTTTGTTTCAGGATAGGTAAACAATAGTAAAAGAAGAAGAAGGAGTATTGAGAATGAAAAAACAATCACGGATTTCTTTATCTCTGGACAGACAATATTTCTTTTTTCCATTATCCCTTGCATTGAAATAAGAGATTAAAATAAAAATGATATGATTCAACCTCATACCCTTTTGAATGTAGCGGATAACAGTGGAGCTCAAGAATTGATGTGTATTCGAATCATAGGAACTGGTAATCACCGATATGCTCATATTGGCGATGTTATTGTTGCTGTAATCAAAGAAGCAGTGCCCAACATGCCTCTAGAAAGATCAGAAATAATTAGAGCTGTGATTGTACGCACGTGTAAAGAACTCAAACGTGATAACGGCATGATAATACGATATGATGACAATGCAGCGGTTATCATTGATCAAGAAGGAAATCCAAAAGGAACTCGAATTTTTGGTGCAATTGCTCGGGAATTGCGACAATTGAATTTTGCTAAAATAGTTTCATTAGCACCCGAAGTCTTATAGATTATATATTCTATATAGGAATATAGGATATATCCTATATATATATAATATCTATAATAGATAGAAATAGATAAATAGATAGAAATAGATAGATTCTAGATTATTATAGAATAGATTATAGATTAATAGATTATTTCTATTTAGAATATTCAAATATCTGAAATAGATCTGATTAATAGAATAGATTGTGTCTCATACATATACTTTGAAATTTCTAATAATTTTTTATAATTTAAGAATTTAAAAAAAAAAATTCAATAAAAAAGAAAACAAAAAAGAAGCATGTTGATTATATCAAAATTAGGAGGCACCAATAACTATAGTTCGTCATGGGTAGGGACATTATTGCCGATATAATAACTTCTATAAGAAATGCTGACATAGATCAAAAGGGAAGAGTTCAAATAGTATCTACTAATATCACTAAAAACATTGTGAAAATACTTTTACGAGAAGGTTTTATTGAAAATGTTCGAAAACATCAAGAAAGTCAAAAAAATTTCTTGGTTTCAACCTTACGACATAGAAAGACTAGTAAAGGGAATAGAAGAATTTTAAAGCGTATCAGCCGACCCGGTCTACGAATCTATTCCAACTATAAACGAATTCCTAAGATTTTAGGCGGAATGGGAATTTTAATTCTTTCTACTTCTAGAGGTATAATGACAGATCGAGAAGCTCGACTAGAAAAAATTGGAGGAGAAATTTTGTGTTATATATGGTGATTCTCCTGGGGTACCCTAATATTCTCTCGAACTTACTATTTTTAAAATAGAGAGGAGAAGTGAATTATAGAACTCTTCCTCTATTAGTTGATACTTAAAGGGGGTTCCCTGGAATGAAAGAACAAAAATTAATTCATGAGGGTTTAATTACTGAATCACTTCCCAACGGTATGTTCCGAGTTCGGTTAGATAATGAAGATCTAATTCTAGGTTATATTTCAGGAAGAATCCGGCGCAGTTTTATACGTATACTACCCGGAGATAGAGTCAAAATCGAAATGAGTCGTTATGATTCAACCAGGGGACGTATAATTTATAGACTTCGCAAAAAAGATTCGAACGATTAGATCATTATTTGAAACATCCTTTTCGTAGGGATATAATTCGAAGTTCAAAAATACAATAAACTGATTTTTTTTTCAAAAAAAAACAGATTCCGAATGAAAGTAAGGAATGATAAATATGAAAATAAGGGCTTCTGTTCGTAAAATTTGTGAAAAATGTCGCTTGATTCGTAGGCGGGGGCGAATTATAGTCATTTGTTCCAATCCGAGACATAAACAGAGACAGGGGTAATCCTTATCAAGTTCTAAATCAAGAACTTTTTAAAAGAAAAACCCATGTACATGTAAAAAGAAAGAAGAAGAAAGGATTCGTTTTCATATGAAATGGATATTCCCGTATCCGTATCTTTATGTAGATTTCTGATTCTTCTTTCTTTTTATTTTATTTTTATGAATATGATCTAATAAAATATGACAAAACCTATAGCAAAAATTGGTTTACGTAAGAATGCACGTATTGGTTCAAATAAGAATGAACGTAGAATACCAAAAGGAGTTATTCATGTTCAAGCGAGTTTCAACAATACTATTGTAACTGTTACAGACGTACGAGGTCGGGTGGTTTCTTGGGCTTCCGCAGGTACTTCTGGATTCAGAGGCACAAGAAAAGGAACACCCTATGCTGCTCAAGCCGCGGCATTTAATGCTATTCGTACATTAGTTGATCGGGGTATGCAACGAGCAGAAGTTATGATAAAAGGTCCAGGTCTCGGAAGAGATGCGGCATTACGAGCCATTCGTAGAAATGGGATGCTATTAAGTTTCGTACGTGATGTAACACCCATGCCGCATAATGGATGTCGCCCCCCTAAAAAACGACGTGTATAGAAACAAGAATTCAAGAGATTCTAAGAGAAATAAATGATTCAATGATCTGATCCAATAATCATAAATAAAAGAAAAATAATAGTATGGTTCGAGAAGAAGTAGCAGGATCCACTCGAACACTACAGTGGAAATGTGTTGAGTCAAGAGTAGACAGCAAGCGTCTTTATTATGGTCGTTTCGTTCTGTCCCCGCTTAGGAAAGGTCAAGCCGATACCATAGGTATTGCCATGCGAAGGGCTTTACTTGGAGAAATAGAAGGAACATGTATCACACGTGCAACATCTGAAAATGTGCTGCATGAATATTCTACGATAGCAGGTATTGAAGAATCAGTACATGAGATTTTAATAAATTTGAAAGAGATTGTATTGAGAAGTAATCTCTATGGAGTTAGGGACGCATCCATTTGCGTTAGGGGTCCCAAATACATAACAGCTCAAGATATCATCTCACCACCTTCTGTAGAAATAGTTGACACGACACAGCATATAGCTAACCTGACAGAACCAATTGATTTGTGTATTGAATTACAAATCAAGAGAGATCGCGGATATCGTATGAAATCCACAAACGACTCTCACGATGGAAGTTATCCTATAGATATTGTATCTATGCCTGTTCGAAATGCGAATCATAGTATTCATTCGTATGGGAATGGGAATGAAAAACAAGAGATACTCTTTCTAGAAATATGGACGAATGGAAGTTTAACTCCTAAAGAAGCACTTTATGAAGCTTCTCGTAATTTGATTGATTTATTGATTACTTTTCTACATGCAGAGGAAGAGGACATGAATTTCGAGGAAAATGAAAACAGATGGAATCTACCCGTTTTTTCCTTTCAAGACAGATTCACTAATCTCAAGAAAAACAAAAAAGGAATTCCATTGACATATATTTTTATTGACCAATCAGAATTGTCTTCCAGGACCTATAATTGTCTCAAAAGGTCCAATATACATACATTATTGGACCTTTTGAGTCACAGTAAAGAAGATCTTCTGAAAATGGAATATTTTCGCATAGAAGATGTAAAACAGATATTAGGCACTCTACAGAAGCATTTTTCAATAAGTTTATCTAAGAAAAAGTTTTCATTTTAAATCCTTTGGGATTTTTTCTTTTTTAGTTTTTAGAAATAAAAAAAAAATAGAATAAGTTTTTAATCTCCGACACAATCGATATATTTGCAGAATAGATCATAATAAGATTTATGTCTCTAGGGAAGATCCAGAAGGGGACCTTCCTTAGATACCTATATCGTGGTATTTCACGGTTTAATCAATTTGAAAAAGACCTAAAGTTAGGGATTTCTCAATAGGTAAAGTTGCTCCAATACCTAACCAAAGAGCTACTGCGGTACCGATCAAAAAGACTGTTGTAGCTACTGGACGACGAAATGGATTTTGGAATTTATTGACATTCTCCAAAAAAGGTACTGTCAATAATCCTATTGGTACTGAAACCATTAAAAGAACACCCAATAACTTATTGGGTACTGTGCGAAGTATTTGAAATACAGGAAAGAAGTACCATTCGGGTAATATTTCCAACGGAGTTGCAAACGGATCCGCCGGTTCACCGATCATTGACGGCTCTAGAACTGCTAAGCCCACATTACATGCAATAGTGCCTAGAATTACTACTGGGAAAATATATAAAAGATCATTGGGCCATGCAGGTTCTCCATAATAATTATGTCCCATCCCTTTAGCCAATTTAGCTCTTAATACAGGATCATTCAAATCAGGTTTCTTTGTTATTTGGATAGGTGAATTCTTGTGGATCCATCCCCCAAAGGAACTGGACATGATAATTTTTTATCATCCGGCTCGAGCAAGAATCAAAAGAATCACAGAAATAGATCCATAGAACATAAATAGGTCCATAGAAGATCTATATTTCATACATATCTACATATATAATGTAGAATGACTCTATGTAAGAAAAGATTTATCAAATTCCATTTCTCCGAGTTTCAACGATTCATTATTCATTGCAAAGAATTCAGTTCTAGCAACAAGGAAATGCTCAATATCCAAGTAGGCTTACAAATTTGATCATGATCAAGTGCTTTTTGGATTGTCTCATGTCTTTTGGTTGGTATTTATCCCCACAACATCTCGATTGTATTACATACAAAAATACAAAATTTTTACTTGTTACTAATAAAGTCTAGCCCCTGTTCTTCCTTAGATCCCTTATTGAACTCCAATAGTATCATAGATCAGGGTCGATGCAGAGGAAATGAATGCATCTACATACTATAAAAAAAAACTTACTAAGATTACTATCAAATTAATACGAAATACTAAATACTATAAATTAATTATAAGAAAATTACTAAAAAAAAAAAAGAAAAATAAAACAAAGTGGAATAAATAGAACATTGGATCATTCCACATCACTTATTCTAGGGATCTTACGGAGCCTGTTCATGCATGACATGATTCGGGTATGATCATAGAAAATATTCTCCTCAAGCGAACCAGCCTATCCTATGCTACATTAAAGGGACTAACGTGATGGTTGGATGCGGAGACACGTTAGGTTGTGAATTTCAACGTGGCGGATAAAATCATATATCTGCATGGACCAATCAATAGTTCAAGTCACACACTCCCATAATCCATCCTCTTTTAGGAAAATATGCTTCAACTATTCGATTCGTATCAAATAAACAATACTTCAGAGTTGAATAGAAGTATCCAAATAACATGCCTTATTTTTTAATAATCCATATTTGTAGCAATGAAAGACTCTTGTTCCTCCCCGATATAATAAATTACAAATATCTATAATCTGCCTTCTCTATAAAGGACCCGAAATACCTTGCTTACGTATCATTGGAAAGTGCATTAACATAAATACGGCAGTAAGAAGAGGCAATACAAAAGTATGCAAACTATAAAAACGAGTCAAAGTGGACTGGCCCACACTAGCACTTCCACGTAATAATTCTACCAAAGGTGATCCTATTATAGGAATAGCTTCAGGCACGCCTGTTACAATTTTTACTGCCCAATAGCCAATTTGGTCCCGAGGTAAGGAATAACCAGTTACACCAAAAGATGCGGTCAATACAGCCAGAACCACCCCTGTAACCCAAGTTAATTCGCGGGGTTTTTTAAACCCACCTGTAAGATACACACGAAATACGTGCAAGATCGTCATTAGAACCATCATACTTGCTGACCATCGATGAACTGATCGAATTAACCAACCAAAGTTGACCTCAGTCATTATGTATTGAACAGAGGAAAAAGCCTCTGTAACAGTTGGACGATAGTAAAAGGTCATAGCAAAACCCGTAGCTACTTGTACTAAAAAACAAGTAAGCGTAATCCCCCCTAGACAATAAAATATGTTGACATGAGGAGGAACATATTTACTAGTTATATCATCTGCAATCGCTTGAATCTCGAGACGTTCCTCGAACCAATCATATACTTTATTGAGATAGGTAACCCAAGAAAGACTCCCCCTCTGAGAGCCGTATATGAGAATTTCATCTCGTACGGCTCAAGCCGAAACACACAAATACTGGGTTCAACGGATATGGAATAGAGAGTTTCAAACTTCTTGTGGCTTAGCCGCTTGACTCGATTTGACCCAAAGATACGAAGTAAGAAAAATCCGGAATCTCTTCTTTGTGATGATAATGCCAAGAAATAAAATCTCAAGTTGGCTCATCCATCTTTCTTTATGTTAATCGTGACAGGCCTCTTGAATCTTCTCTTCCCTATCTTTTTTTTATAGGAATTCTCTTGTTAAGACCCTATGAATCAATTGAAACCTCAGATTCATACTAGAACCACGATGATTTAAGCAAGCCAAAGCTAAACTCAAAGGTTTTCTGAGTAAAAACCATTTGATCATCACTTATTCAATGAATGTAATAACTCAACAAAATCTAGAGAAAGAGGTTTCTTTTGGTCAAAAGAAGTATGAAGGGAAAAATTGTTTGATTTAGAAAAGACCTATTTCCATTTTTTTTTTGAATCCGGTTGCGAGGTCTGAATAATAGGTATGAATCATAGTTCAAATATTTCTTTTCTTGATCTATTCTATATAGTCCGTGCTCCAGAGACTAGAATAAATATCTGACGAGGTAGAATCATCTTGATAGAGATGACAGGTCCATTCTCTGTATTATCAATAGGATCAATTATAACAAGTCACACGCTCATATTCCGGAAATGAAATATCGAAACAAATAAATTTCACGATCGAACTACCAGAATGAAATCCAAGTCTTAGGTAATATTAAGTTGAAGTATTAAGTATTTTAAGCATTAAGTAAGTATAAGTAAAATAATATTTCTTGATTGAAAAACTAGGACTTCCTAGTTTTTATGAACTAATTAATTGAAATTCCATCCAGTAAAACAGATGAATTATAAATTTCTAAAATAATAGATAGAAATATTGCAAATAGAGCCATTGCAACTCCCATAAGTGGTGTAGTCCCCCACCCTGGAGCTACTTTTCCATATTCCGAATTCAATGGTTTCAATAAACTCCCTACGCCAGTTCGTCTTGGCCCAGATCTAGAACTACTCTCAACGGTTTTTGTGGCCATAAATCCTCTTTCATCATGGGTTGAAATCTGTTGACTTTGTATACCATTCCGTTGTAGTTGTAAATAAACGACATTATCGTGATCTTTTGTG